TTCGTCTTTCGACCAAAAACAAGCAAGAGGTGGAATACCACAAAGAGAAAGTGTACCTAATAAAAAAGTAATTCTTGTAATTGGAATATATTTTGTTAACCCTCCCATAAGAACCATATTTTGACTTTTATCTGGTGAAAATCCAACAATGGATTCCATTGAATGAATAATGGATCCAGATCCTAAAAACAATAAAGCTTTCGAATAGGCATGAGTGATCAAATGGAATAAAGCAGCCCTATAAGAACCTATACCCAGAGCTAATATAATATAACCCAATTGAGACATGGTAGAATAAGCTAAACTTCTTTTAATATCTCTTTGAGCAAGAGCCAAAGTAGCTCCTAATAATACTGTTATTACACCTATTAAAGAAATAAGATTCATTATGTAAGGTATAACTATGAAAAGAGGAAGAAGACGAGCTACAAGAAAAATTCCTGCTGCTACCATAGTAGCAGCATGTATAAGAGCCGAAATGGGAGTGGGTCCTTCCATAGCATCAGGTAACCATATGTGAAGGGGAAATTGTGCAGATTTAGCAACTGCGCCGAGGAATAAAAAAGAAGCACAAAGAGTAATAAATAAAGAATTTACTCCATTATTATGAATTAATTTAGTAACTATTTCGAACAAATCTCGAAATTCTAAACTACCCGTTATCCAATAAAATCCTAAAATTCCTAATAATAAACCAAAATCCCCTATACGATTGGTTACAAAAGCTTTTTGACAAGCACTTGCTGCAATTGGTCGTGTGAACCAAAAACCTATTAATAAATAGGAACACATTCCTACAAGTTCCCAAAAAATATAAATTTGTATTAAATTAGAACTAGTAACTAATCCCAACATAGAAGTATTGAAAAAACTCATATAAGCAAAAAATCTCAAATATCCTCGATCATGAGACATATAATTATCACTATAAATAAGAACCATGATTCCAACAGTAGTAATTAATATTGGCATAATAGAAGTAAGCGGATCAATCAAGTGTCCAAACTCTAAAGAAAAATCATTATTGACAGTCCAAGACCATAGATATTGATAGATAAAATTTCCGTTTATTTGCTGAATAGAAAGATTAACAGAAAATACCATAGCTATAGTTAGCATCAAAACACTCGGAAAAGCCCACATACGTCGAATATTATTTGTTGCTGCAGGAATAAGTAGAAGTCCAAATCCTATTAACATAGTAATAGTAAATGGAAGAAAAGGTATTATCCATGCATATTTATATGTATGTTCCATAAAAAACATAAATTTTCATTTTTTTCTTATAATTGTTTCCAATTCACCAATTTTTATTGCTTTTTTCAGATATTTCAAAAATTTGAAAAAGTTATAAATTGCTGCTTAAATGCTTTGTCCAAATAGCTCGATATAGAGTCATTTTTTAGTTATAAATTTTTTAACTAAAATATTCATTTTTGAAGTAGAAAAATATTTTTTTATAAAAAAAAGAGAAGGAGAATATGATATTAAAAAAAAATTTGCCACTAGACTAGAATTGTATTCTAGTAATATATAACCATATCATATACTATAGTAAGCAAAGAAAAAGTAAGAAAAGTAAGCAAAAATAACTATACCAATATCAGTAGAATATGGATACAGATATATAGTTTGCATCAATAAATCAACTAATTCTTCTAGTAATTTTTTTTTAATTACCGAATTTCTATTTTTTATGAAATTGATTGATTGGATTTCAATCCAATAAGATAAGAAAATATCAGAAATCTTATAAAAACCCTTACTTCTTATATTCTAGAACTGAATAAAAAAAAAAACGTAAAATGAAAGTTCCTTTTCTTAGCTAACGGAATGCCTTGTTTAACATATTAACTACTAGAAAATTCCTTTTAAAATTATTCTTTCTTTTCTTCTATTTTTTCCTAGTTTATTATATATGTAACACACATGTATATATAAACAATATATTTGTATTGTTAAAAAAAAAAAAAGATTATCGACGAAATTAAATATAATATAAAAAATGACTAAAACTAAAAAAAAAAAAGATCCATATTGATCAATACATGTCTTTCACATACAACAATAAAAAGGAAGAACTCTTTTTTTTATGGCAGTTCCAAAAAAACGTACTTCTATATCAAAAAAACGTATTCGGAGAAATATTTGGAAGAAAAAGGGAAATTTAGTTGCAATAAAAGCCTTTTCTTTAGCAAAGTCAGTTTCTACGGGAAATTCAAAAAGTTTTTTTGTTCGGCAAACAAATAAGAAAATCTTGGAATAATTTGAATTCCGTGATTTAAAGAATTTTTCTATATATAGAATATGCAAATTTTTCATTAACTTATGTATTTATTTACCTCCTCAAGATTAGTTAGAACTAGCAGCTATTTTATGTCGAATATTAACTTATCTGTCTGCTAGTTTGGTTCTAAGTATTATTTTATTTCTTTTCCCAGTAGAATTTTTTTTCCATTAGGAAAAGAAATAAAATGTAATTATAATGAATATTAAAACTGTTTTATTATATGTCTATCTCAAGATCAAATGAAATTTGTTTTGTTTACTAATTATTATTCTATATTTAAATTATGTACATAACAAACAACAAATATTAATATAATTATTATATATATATATTTTTTTTATATAATTACTATATAATTAGAATAATTAATTAAATTACACAAAATACATTAAAAAGTAGATTAAAAACAAGATTTTTATTTTTAGAAAACGAGTCTTTTAATTTCTAATTTAATTTATTAAATTTAGTAATTATATTTTGATATGTATTAAATCATCCTATTTATTTAATTTATATTTTTTTTTTTTTTATAAAAAAGATCTTTCTAAGTTTTCTAAGTGTTATTAAAAAAAAAAAAAGAATATCTTAGTTTAAACAAAAGAGTTTTAAAGAACCCTTATTCATCCATTTCCTAAAGGATAACTATATCGGATTCTAGAATCTACATCTAGACGATTCAACATGAATTGACTATTATTATTTCAAGTAAGTAAGCCGCTATGGTGAAATTGGTAGACACGCTGCTCTTAGGAAGCAGTGCTAGAGCATCTCGGTTCGAGTCCGAGTGGCGGCATACTCTAAAAGAGATAGAATGGATCTTATAATGTATTTAATTCCCGATTTCAATTCTGTAATGAGACCCTTTTTATGTATGATATTTGCGACTTTAGAACATATATTAACTCATCTCTCTTTTTCGATCGTTTCAATTGTGATTGCGATTCATTTGATGATTCTATCAGTTCATGAAATCATCGGATTACGCCGTTCGTCGGAAAAAGGAATGTTAGCTACTTTTTTTTCTCTAACAGGATTATTAGTTATTCGTTGGATTTCTTCGAGACATTTTCCATTAAGTAATTTATACGAGTCATTAATCTTCCTTTCGTGGAGTTTTTCCATTATTCATATGGTTTCCAAGCTATGGAATCAAAAAAATGATTTAAGCACAATAACCGCGCCAAGTGCCATTTTTACTCAAGGTTTCGCTACATCTGGTCTTTCAAGTAAAATGCATCAATCAGCAATATTAGTACCTGCTCTACAATCTCAGTGGTTAATGATGCATGTAAGTATGATGTTATTGAGCTATGCGGCTCTTTTATGTGGTTCGTTATTATCAGTCGCTTTTTTAGTCATTACATTTCGAAAAAACATCGATATTTTTTTTAGAAGCAAAAATTTATTAATATTAATTAAGTCATTTTTCTTTGGGAAGATCGAATACTTGAACGAAAAAAGAAGTGTTGTTAAAATTAAAAGCACTTCTTTTCTTTCATTTCCAAATTATTATAAATATCAATTAATTCAGCGTTTGGATTATTGGAGTTATCGTGTTATTAGTTTAGGGTTTACCTTTTTAACCATAGGTATTCTTTCTGGAGCAGTATGGGCTAACGAAGCATGGGGGTCTTATTGGAATTGGGACCCCAAGGAAACTTGGGCATTTATTACTTGGACCATATTCGCGATTTATTCACATACTAGAACAAATCAAAGTTTGCACGGTACGAATTCGGCACTTGTAGCTTCTATAGGATTTCTTATAATTTGGATATGCTATTTTGGGATCAATCTATTAGGAATAGGTCTACATAGTTATGGTTCATTCACATAAAATCCAATTAAATTGTAGAAATTACATGCGGAATAAGTAAGACATATATAACGAAAATTTGTGTGAGTTTTTAAGAACTGTTTGAATTAAGATTCAAACAGTTCTTAAAAACTTAGGATACATCTTTCTAATTCACTTTATTTTATTTTTTTTCGTTGTACAGCGAATAGTTTCAAAAATATTTTAATTGAAAATTATAAGACTTTCTATCTCATTAAGAAAAAAAAAAACTATCTATGAAAATAATTAGATAGGATAGCTTGTATCTTGTCAACTGATAAAGAAAGAACGAAATCGGGATAAATACCAATTCCTATTACGGGTAAAAGGATACAGATTGAAACAAATAGTTCTCGTGGTCCAGAATCCACGAAATTTGAGTTTAGAACATTGAAAAAATTGTATCCATAGAACATTTGCCGTAACATAGATAACAAATAAATAGGAGTTAATATCATTCCAATTGCCATTACAAGGGTAATTAATATTTTTGGCATTAAAAGATATTTTGAACTGGTAATTAGTCCAAAAAATACTACTAATTCCGCAACAAAACCACTCATTCCCGGCAATGCAAGAGAAGCCATCGAGAAACTACTAAACATGGTAAATATTTTTGGCATTGGAATGGATATTCCCCCCATTTCGTCGAGATAAACAAGACGTATTCTATCACAACTCATTCCTACCAAGAAAAAAAGTGCAGCACCAATAAATCCATGAGAGAGTATTTGTAAAATGGCTCCGTTGAGTCCCATGTCGGTTATAGAACCAATTCCTATAATTGTGAAACCCATGTGCGATACAGAAGAATAGGCTATTCTTTTTTTTTGATTGCGTTGACCAAGCGAAGTTGAAGCTGCATAAATTATTTGGATTGCCCCCACTATCACTAACCAGGGAGAAAATATAGAGTGAGCATGTGGTAATAATTCCATATTGATACGAATCAATCCATATGCTCCCATTTTTAATAAGATTCCCGCTAGAAGCATACATGTACTGTAATGTGCTTCTCCATGGGTATCTGGTAACCATGTATGTAGGGGTATAATCGGTGATTTGACAGCATAAGCAATAAGGAAGCCCAAATAGAATATTATTTCTAATGTCACAGGATATGACTGATTAGCTAATCTGTCAAAATCCAATGTTGGTTCATTGGAACCATATAAACCCATACTTAGAACTCCTATTAAGAGAAAAATGGAACCCCCCGCAGTGTACAAAATAAACTTTGTAGCCGAGTACAAACGTTTCTTTCCTCCCCACATAGATAAAAGTAAGTAAACAGGAATTAATTCTAACTCCCACATGATAAAAAAAAGTAAAAGATCTCTAGAAGAAAATAATCCTATTTGACCACTGTACATTGCTAACATCAGGAAATAGAACAATCGCGAATTTCGAGTAACAGGCCAAGCTGCTAAAGTAGCTAAAGTGGTGATAAATCCTGTTAGTAAAATAGGTCCTATGGAAAGTCCGTCGATTCCCAGTCTCCAGTGAAAGTTGAAAACATTTATCCATTTAGCATCCTCTTCTAATTGAATTAATGGATCATCCAATTGGAAATGATAACAGAAGACATAGGTTGTTATAAGGAGTTCTAATAAACAAATACATATTGTATACCATCTAAATACCTTATTCCCTTTATGAGGGAGAAAGAAAATTGAGGAACCCGCGAATATTGGCAAAACTACAAGTATTGTTAACCAAGGGAAATAACTCGTGATAAAGACAAGATGCGTTTTGACCAAAAAGCCCGTGCTCAAGAAAATATATTTATATTCTTTTGAGCACGGGCTTTTGTCGGTAAAAAGGAATCAAATGATTCAAGTGGAATTTATTATAACGTATCAATAAGATAGACCCATGCTGCGAGTTGTTTCATGCCATAAATAAACACGGACACTCAAAAAATCTGTTGGACAGGCAGATTCACATCTTTTACAACCTACACAGTCTTCCGTTCTTGGCGCGGAAGCAATTTGCTTAGCTTTACATCCGTCCCAAGGTATCATTTCCAATACATCTGTGGGGCAGGCTCGTACACATTGAGTGCACCCTATACATGTATCATAAATTTTTACTGAATGTGACATTGGGTCTATAAATTCCAGTTTTGAACATAAAAAATTTTCGATCTGGTCTGGTAAAGTAAAAAAATATAAATAATAATAATAATAAATTTATAATTATATAATTTATTATATATTTATATTTTCTTTATATATAGAATATATAGAAATAAAAACCAGATGAATCAATGATTTACCAAAAAAAATCTTAAGAATCTAAATTTTTATAAATCTGTTCATCAGAAGGGACCAAGAAACTTTGATTTATCTTTCAACAACCATGATCATATGAGTCGCATGAATCACACGTGAAACTTCACGTTGACTGATGGATCGTCAATATTTCAATATAAATTTATATTGAAATATTACTATACATATTAGTATTATTTGTAAATAAATATATAAAAGACACTGAAATGATATTTTATAGAAAGTTTTTTCTACAATTTATATATATATTCTATTTATATGTATTTATATTATAGTTATGGCTAATTTTTCAACAAACTTGATTGATTAATACGAGTTGATTTTCTGTTACGATAGATCGACGAAACAATCGCTAGCCCAATAGCAGCTTCCGCCGCTGCAATCGCTATAATAAAGATTGAGAAAATCTCGCCTTTTAATTGGCGACTATCAAATATATCAGAAAATAGTACGAGATTAATATTAACCGAATTTAGTATAAGTTCAAGACACATAAGTGCTCTAACCATGTTTCGACTTGTGATCAATCCATAGATACCGATTGCAAATAAATAGACACTCAAAAAAAGTACATGTTCGAACATCATTGACTAACTCCTGATCAACCTCGATTCGTTTCAATATGAACAAAAATTCAACCAAGTTGATTGACTAGAATCGAGCGATTACATAAAAAAGGGAATATTGACAGTAGATTAAACTAATTTTTTTTTTTTTTATTCTAACTAAACTATTTATTATTGACGAGCCATAGTAATTGCGCCTATCAAAGAAACTAAAAGAATTATAGAAATTAGTTCAAACGGAAGATAAAAATCTGTTGATAAATGAATTCCAATTTGTTGAACGTTGTTTATAAAGTCTTGCTCTATAATCTGATTTGATCTTGTAGTCCAAATAATTCCGTACCATGACGTATCCGCAATAGTAGTAATTAGTGAAAAAAGAATACTTATACAAACCAGTGAAGTGACTCCATCTCCAATAGTCCAAAGATAGGAGTCATTAGAATATTCTGAACCATTCACGAACATAACAGCAAATATGATTAAGACATTTATGGCTCCCACATAAATAAGAAGCTGGGCGGCAGCTACAAAAAAGGAGTTTGATGAAATATAGAATAAGGATATACAAACAAGAACCGATCCCAACGAAAAGGCGGAATAAATTGGATTAGTAAACAATACTACTCCTAGACCTCCTAATATAAGAAATGATCCCAGAAATACTACAAGTATATCATGTATTGGTCCAGGTAAATCCATTATGTATAAGAGAAAAATCAGTCAAAATGTTTCATGCCCTTACTAAATAGTCCAGGAAAGAGAGGGGTGTTCCCCTTATTTTTTTTTTTCTTATATATGATGAGTTTTTAATGCAATTAAATCTTAATATGGATGGATTACTGTGGATGTAGATAAAGTTATTAAAATTATCGGCCAATCTTTTCTTTTTTCTTTTAGAGATTCAAATTTTTTAATATTTTAAAATAATAATAATTAAGAAAATACATATTCACAGTTTAAATCAAAGAGTGATTCTCAATAATCAATAGTTAATAAGATAAGTTTATTAGGTTCTCACAAAAAAAAAGAAGACTTGTTTCTGTTTATCTTTATATAAAAAAATATTAGTAATCAGTAATCGTTCTTGAATCAAGGGGTTTATCTTTATCCATTTTGATTTGACTGGAATTCATAATTGTTTGAATTGTGTAATCTCCAATTACTGACATTGGTAACCGACCTAATGCAATTTGATTATAATTTAATTCGTGACGATCATAAGTTGAAAGTTCATATTCTTCAGTCATCGATAAACAGTTTGTTGGACAATACTCGACACAATTACCACAAAATATACAGACTCCAAAATCAATACTATAATTAAACAATTGTTTCTTTTTAATCTCTCTTTTAAACCTCCAATCAACAACGGGTAGATCTATGGGACATACACGAACACATACCTCACAAGCAATACATTTATCAAATTCAAAATGAATTCGACCGCGGAAACGTTCTGATGTGATCGATTTTTCATAAGGGTATTGAATAGTTACAGGTAAACGATTTGTATGGGATAGGGTAATTATGAAACTTTGACCAATGTACCTTGCCGCCCGTATTGTTTGTTGACCAAAATTTATGAACCCGGTCACCATAGGGAACATATTGTAAATCTCCGTGAATAATTTGATGTTTCTTTCTCTTGTTTAAGATCAGTTATGAATGGAGAATATCGTTATCTTATTCTATTCTTTATAGGTAAATAAGTTGGAAAGAAGTTGTCAATAATAGATTACCCAGAGAAATAGGTAAAAGAAATTTCCATCCAAAATTTAAAAGTTGGTCCATTCTCAGTCTAGGTAAAGTCCATCTTGCTGTGATAGGAATGAACAAAAACAAATAAGCTTTAGCTAATGTAATAAATATACCAATTGTTATTCCAAAAACTCCTGTCATTTTATTTATTCCGAAAAATTCAGGAATAGATATATACGGAATAGAGAAATTCCACCCGCCTAAGTAAAGAACTGTTATAAATAATGAAGAAACTAATAAATTTAGGTAAGAAGCAAGGTAAAATAGAGCATATTTAATACCCGAATATTCTGTTTGATAACCTGCTACTAATTCCTCCTCTGCTTCTGGTAAATCAAAAGGTAATCTCTCACATTCTGCTAGAGAAGAAATTAGAAAAACAACAAACCCTATAGGCTGACGCCACAAATTCCACCCCCAAAAACCATATTTTGACTGTGACTCAACTATATCAACTGTACTTGAACTGTTAGATAATCATAGTCGATAATAACATTACTGTTCATATCGCTATTTCAAAACCGTACATGAGACCTCAGCTTCATACGGCTCCTCTATGGTCACAAATAAATGTAAGTACTTGTTTGATATTATTGTAATTTTTAGATTCGAATTCTAATACCGGGAAGTCCAAAATTAGACCAACGAAATTCCGTCTGCTAGAATAAAAAAGCGCTTCCGAATTGATCTTTTCCATTAAAATTACAATTTCTCTTTATTCGGTAATAACTTAATCCTTAAATAAAATACTCGTTATATCAATAAATTAGGTTTTATCAATAACTCTAAAGAAAGAATTAGTTAGAAAGAATTGATCATTAATTCCAAATTTATGATTAAGAATTCCATGTATGTATATAGTAGATATGAATATTGAATGGGGAAAAGAAATAAGAAATAAATATCCTGTATCGTATTTTTTTGTTTTATTTTTCCCATTCAATATTTTGCATTCTATTTCTTTTGCTCCTGTCCTATTCTTCTTTCTCAGAGGAGAGGAGGTACTCTGAAAAAAAAAATAAAGGATTAATTCGTTTTTTATAGTCATTTCTTTAATCAGTGAATAGGAGCATACTCGAGATCGGAATCGTGGAGAAGTACTACTTGGTCATTTCTACCAACTTAAAGTCCTCATTATGATTCGTTTTATCCAAAGCTTTATGCAAAAAAATCCTTTTTTTTTATCTTAAATTATCTCCATTACTAATCTTTTGTGTACCTTGGTGTTCCTAACTGTCCACTGATTTTTTATTGATCTCCAGTATGGTAATAAATACAAGACAGTAGTAGAAACCCCATACGGGTGATCTTTTGTACCCGCTTCAAGATATGATAATTGGTCAAAGAATCTTAACCTTGGGGTAAACAGTTTATACTGCTTATGTTTCTATTCTCGTACATAGGGAATGAGATTTAATCCTCTTACTGCAAATTTATAAGCAGTTTGCTTTTACTCATCTAACTATCTAGCTTAATTCATCAACCCTAATGATAAATAAAAAAAGAAAATATCCATTGAATATTATATATTCAATTTCTTTATTCTATTTCTAGTTCTAGAAAAGAGGGAAAATAATAATGTTCTGCCGAATCACACGTAGAGATATTGATAACACACATAGAGTTAATGGTATTTCATAACTGATAGATTGAGCAGCAGCCCGTAGACCACCTGAAAAAGAATATTTATTATTCGACCCATATCCTGACATAAGAAGTCCAATAGGGGCAATACTTGAAATGGAGATCCATAAAAAAACGCCTATACTAAGATCGGCCAAAACAAGGTGATATCCAAAAGGAATTACTAAATAACTTAGTAGAGCAGATATGACCGCTATAGACGGTCCCGCGCTGAACAAACGAAGATCTCCTCTAGATGGGAGGAGATCTTCTTTAAAAACTAATTTGGTTCCATCTGCTATAGCTTGAAGAATTCCCAATGGACCGGCATATTCAGGCCCAATGCGTTGTTGTATTGCTGCAGATATTTCTCTTTCTAACCACACAATTACTAGTACCCCTATTGTTATTCCCAATATAAGGGTGAAAATAAGAACAAAGATCCATATGAGTCCATAGACTTCTTTTAAAGATTCCGATCTAGAAAAAGAATTTATAGCTTGTATTTCCGCTTCTGTTATATCAATTATCATTTCAACGATCAACTTCTCCCATAATGATATCTATACTACCTAATATCGTCATGATATCTGCCAATTTCATTCTTTTAACTAGTTGAGGGAGAATTTGCAAATTGATAAAACCGGGTGGACGAATTTTCCATCTCCAAGGAAAAACACTACTATCTCCTATCAAATAAATTCCTAATTCTCCTTTTGGGGCTTCTACTCTCACATAAAGTTCTTGCTTCGACAATTCAAAATTGGGTGAAAGTTTTTTAGTAATAAATCTATATTCAAAATTATTCCATTCGGAATTTTTTGCTTTATCAAAACGTCGGACTTCTAAATTCTCATAAGGTCCTCCAGGAATTCCTTCTAGAGCCTGTTGAATAATTTTTATAGATTCCTTCATTTCACCGATTCGTACTAAATAACGAGCTAGCGAATCTCCTTCTTTTTGCCATTGGACTTCCCAATCAAATTTATTGTAACACTCATAACTATCAACTTTACGAAGATCCCATTGGATTCCAGAAGCCCGTAACATTGGTCCTGATAAACCCCAATTTATTGCCTCCTCTCCACCAATAATGCCCACTCCTTCAACGCGTTCCAAAAAAATAGGATTACGCGTAATAAGTTTTTGATATTCAATAATTCCTGTTAAAGAATAATCGCAAAAATCCAAACATTTCTCTATCCAGCCATAAGGTAAATCGGTAGCAACTCCCCCAATACGGAAATAATTATGCATCATTCGCATACCTGTAGCGGCTTCGAATAGATCATATAACAATTCCCTTTCTCTGAAAATATAGAAAAAGGGAGTTTGTGCACCGATATCCGCCATAAAAGGTCCGAGCCATAATAAATGAGAAGCTATACGACTCAGTTCTAGCATAATTATTCTAATGTAACTAGCTCTTTTAGGTACTTGAACGCTTTCTAATCGTTCTGGTGCATTTACTGTTATTGCTTCTGTGAACATAGTGGCTAAATAATCCCACCGTGTTACATAAGGCAAATATTGTATAATTGTTCGATTTTCCGCTATTTTTTCCATCCCTCTATGTAAATAACCCAATATAGGTTCACAATCAATAACATCTTCACCATCGAGAGTAACAATTAGTCGAAGAACACCATGCATTGATGGGTGGTGAGGACCCATATTCACTATCATGAGATCCTTTCTTGTAGCTGGTACAATCATAACTTTTCTTCCTTAATTCAATTCAGTATTCCATGAATTTAGCAAAATGAAGTTGATCAAAATGCAAAATTTAATAACTAAAGAAAAAATTAAAACCAATCTTAAACTTAAAATTAACGAGTTTTTGACTCCCGAATACCCAACTGGTTAATCAATTTCTTATAACGTACTCGATTTTTCTTTGACAAATAATCCAACAGCCGTTGACGTTTTCCCAGAATTTTTCGTAGACCCCTTTGTGATAAAAAATCTTTTTTATGTAATTTTAAATGTGAAGTAAGTCTTTGTATCTTATCAGTGAAACTAAATACTTGAAATTCAACAGATCCACAGTTTTTTTCTTTTTCTTGTCGAATAGCCGAGATGAACGAATTTTTGACCATAAAAACAAAATTTTCTTTTTTTTTCTTTTACGCGAATTTTACCGATCAGGAAAAATAAAAATATTTATTATACGTGTTATTTGCAGTTATTTGAATTTAGTACAAAAAAATTTCTCATTTCTTCATATAGAATTTTTTCTATCCAAATCAAATTTTCAATTTGATTTGGATAGAAAGGAACGATCCATTATTTTTTTTTCAAGATTTTCCTATTCAGGAAAGAAAATGTTTTTTCGATAAAAAAAAATAGATATAAGATATAGAGGAAATATACTATGTTATATTTATATTTATTATATACTATTAATATAATTAAAGAATTTAAAGAATTCTGAATCGTGGATACATATGTATTCTTGATATACTGAAATTACTGCCATTATTGGTATCAAACCAATAACGATTCATACAAGCTAAATCTTCTAATCGATAATTGGGCCAAAGAAAAAATTTAAATTTAATGAATTTCTTTGTATATGTATGAAACTGTTTTTCCTTGTTCAAAAATTGTCCACAGTTATTTATGTTGTTTTGATTACAGAATATTGGATTTCTACCCATAATATTCCAATTCTGAGAATTAAAACAAATGAAAATTCTCAATTCTCTACGACGTCTGGGGGATAGAATATTTTCAGGAACAAGGAAATCATAATAATTTTTGTTTTTAGTCATAAGTATATTGCTGTGTTGTGCAACAGATTCATGAAATTTTTTTTTATCAACATATTCTTTTTTTATTATGTATTTTCCATCAGTTTGGCGTTTAGTCTTATCAACCAATGAAATACCTATGGTTTGATATATAATATCTTTTCCATCCCTTTTCATAGATAAACGAATTGGTTCGACAATAAATATGCCTCTTTTTACCAATTCTGTAAGAGTTAGATCTTTCTGAATCAACATTACATCTAGATGCATCTCTCCTCTTTGAATTGAAGATATAGCTATTTCCTTTGGATCTATCAGTCTAAGTAGAAGACAATATACCTTTATATTATTGATCATTCTTTGATTCAAGAGATCATCCCATCTTAATTGAAAAAGAAAATATTTTTTCAAGAAGAAATTGAGTTCTGCTTCTTTCTTGCTCTTAGATTGTTTTTTTTTTTTACCTTTTTTAATGTCTGTTCCTGTATAATCTGTCTCAACATCTTTTTCATTTTGTTTTCGTAAATCTAATACAAGATTTCCTTGACCCTGTTGTTCATTTTTTTTTTTTACATTGATCTTTTTACTTTTACTAATATTTTTATAGAAATAAAAATGAAAAATAAGTAATTTGGTAGGTATGATCCACGGTTTTATTTTATACACATTAAAAAGTAGTAAAAATTCTGGGAAAAACCAAGGTTCCAGATTTGATATGCTACGATAGAATTTTTCTTGATTCATTCCCATCCAATCAAAAAAGGAATTTTTTTTTAATATTTGATAATTTAGATTTTTAGTATTTTGATGAATCTTGGTGTTATGAATCTTGGTGTTGATAGGCGTATTGGCCCGGGTCTCAATATCAATATTATTTCTAATACAGAAATGGGGAATTTTATAATTTAAAAATAGTCTATCCATATTTTTGTCCGTATCAATGAGAAATCTTTTTTCTAGATAATTATTAATAACTATCCTTATCAATCCATAAAATGGTTCGGGTTTTAGTGTATTGAAATTAGATGAAATTTTTTTGTTTTCCACTTCTTGTAATTGTAACGTTGATTCATAAATATATGAGTTTTTATTATCCTCAAAATTTATATATTTATATGATAAAATATCATATCCGAAATGTTTTTTCAATTTGTCTTTTTGACTCATCAATGAATTTACTGCATAGTAATTTTCTTTCATGTAATGAATTAATTGGTCTTTTTCTTTTTTATATAAATCTGATTTCGTTGAGTCTTTTTTTTGAATTATACGACATTGGTTGGCCCTATTTTGCCATTTTTTTGGTACTAAATAAGACCACTTAGTCTGAGATAAATTATATTGATAATGACCCCTTAACCACATTTTCCATTTATTCATTCTATACTTATGTATTTTCTTATGCTTTGGTTTGGAACCAAATATTCCTTGTGTTGTACAATAATTCTTTATTATATCTGTAAGAAAAGGATAGGTGTTATGATATTGAAGTACAGATTTCAAAGCATATTTGTTAAGTAATTGATTTTGCGAGAATTTGTAAAATATATATGCTTGAGACAAAGAAGATAAGTCCCAATAAATATTAGAATTTTTGTTGCTAATACTAAAATTAGTATTATAAAAAATATTATAAAACGACTTTTTTATAGTCGAAATAAAGTTCATTATTTTTTGATTTGTCTTTTCAATTCCTTCTTGATTTGTTTTATCATTATAAATGTATTTAGTTAAAATTTTGTTTGTTGATTTAAAACTTGGAATCTTAATGATACATAGTAATAGATTAATGTATATTTTTTCAATGAAAGATTTTATAAAATAATGCGATTTACGTATTAATCGGATATTTTTTCTTTTAAATATTTGCCAAATATCCTTCTGTAATTCCGATCTTTTATCATCATAAGTTAGAACCTTTTTTTTCTTGTCTTTTGTGATTCCTTTTATTTGACTCCTAATTGTGATTGTCTTATTAGCAAGATCTTTCATTTTTGTTTCGATGAGTGAATAATTTGCATTTCCGCAATTCAGGAATTGAATTGCAATCGTCGATTCGCGAAGAATCTGATTATTTATATTAGAATCTCTTCCATTTTTATTTGTAGTTGGTTCATGTATTTTAACCCTACTCGATTTTAATATGGGTTTTACTTTTTCAAGTTCTTTCATTATTAGGTCCATAAATAGAATTATTTTGATGACCCATCTTTTTTTTTTTTTTGAAACTTTTAGAACCCCATTTCCTCTTTCTTTGAAAACTCTTATAACTTGTAAAATTTTTTTTTTCGTTTTTATCGTTTTTTTTTCTAGTTCTTTAAAAATGGGTTCAAAGAAAGAAGGTCGTTTTCGGGGAGACCCAAAAGGTAGCTCTGCTTCTCTTCCCCAAACTGTTAAAAAACAAAAGTTATCTTTTTTCTCTTTTTTTTGCCTTTGCTGATCTCCATGATTAAATCGTACCTTAGATCTTTGCCAAGGTTTCAGACAAAAAGGAAATAGAATCTTTATTTGAATACCATCTCTTAACCAATTTTTGGGAAATTCTGTTTCTGATAATTGAACACCATTATAAGTACATTTAACATGCATTTCTTCATTCCATTCCTTCCAATCCTCGTACCATTCGGGGAATTGAAACAATAACATACGACTAATATTCTTAGCTATTATTAATACGGGAAATAGAACATATTTTCTAAGAAAAGATTGGGTTACTAATATTAAACCTCTTATTGCTTGAGTAAATAGAAAGCTATCCCAAGCCTCTGATATTGCTATTCGTTCATTTTCCTCTTCTTTCTCTTTGTTTGTTTTCTCATTTTCTTTTGTATGTTCTTGCTCAAAATAATAAATTTGAGATTCTGAGGTTCTACCTAACCAATTCCTAATTTGAAATATATTAAAAAACGAAAAAAAAAATGTTTTGTCTATTCGATCCAAAAAAAGTGGAGAATGCACATTTGCTTGAAATATTTGCAAGATAATTGTTTTACGTCTTTGAGCACGCATAGATCCTTTGATTATACCACGGCGAAAATCCGATTGTTGTGAGTAACGTATCAAAGCCACCTCGTCTTCTTCATCACTAGTATTACTAGTAGTATTATTAGTAGCACTGGAATTAGTACTCTGATCGTTATCAGTATAAATTATTATGCGTTTCCCTTTTCTTGACCGAATTTCAGGATCTTCCATCGATTCTTCTTCATCTTCTTCTTCCAAATCATCTGTTAATTTGTATGACCATCTAGAGACCTTTTTACTAATTTCTTCCATTCCAATAGAATTTTTTCTAATTTTTATTAGATCATTTGGATCAGTTGTAATTACATCGAATAAAAATTTCAAAGATTTTATTTGACTTTCTGAATCTATTCCTTGCGCACGTTCAAAATAAAATTTTTCAATTGAGGTTAAGGCATTATCAATAGGATTCGATAAAAATTTCTCATCAGAATAAAACCTATTCTTTTTATGTTCAAATGTTTGAGAATTTTTAGGAAATAGACCATGAATTTTATTTATCCACAATATTTCTAAGGAATCCACTCTTGAAGTTATTAAATCAGTCATGATTTCATCTGAATCTACATTTTTTATTGTTCCGCGATAAGGTCCATTCAAAAGGGGATCATACATTTTGGGTAAATATTCTTGTTCATGCTCATCATTACATAATCTGGTTCTTTTTTCTAGTATATTTAAAGCAAAAGATCCTTTCTCTTTTTCTAAATTTTGTATTCTACTTACAAATTCGTTCTTTAAGTTGTATTTTTTTTGTTCATTATTATAAATCCAATAATTATATAGGTCCTCGTGGTATAGTTTTTCTGTCGTGTAGAAAGAAATTTTTCGCTCTATCATTTCTGAAAAGGTTGATAAACTTGGCGGATATGTAAAAGAGATTCGATTTTTTCCTTTATTTGGGTATATATAAAAAAAATATTGTGCCATTTCATTTCGTATAGCATTTTCAAACCTATCATTTTTTAAATATCTCAATGGGCGGTTCCATCGTTTATAATCGAAAAGAAAAGTTACAATAGGTTTTTCAAACCAAAAATAAGTTTTCTCTTCTTTAAGTTTTCCCAATTCCCAATTATCTTGATGGATATCAAGATAAGAATCTTCGTAAACCGGGCTATCTTTGTCTTCTTTAGTGGATCCCTCTTGTTCCTGTTTCGTCTTCTTCGTTTCGTAAGTTGTTTCTACATCGCTTTCTTCCGTTTCTGAGGTTTCTTTCAGTTTCTTAGTACCAATAGGCGATGGCATTCTGCCTAAATAGTAGACACAGGTGATAAATAAGAGAATACTAAAGATTCTAGCCATAGAATTTATCAATTCTGACACAAGGTACTTATTAGATCGAATCAAAT